AACGATTCGATAGACGGCTCATTGGGATAGATATAGATGAACAATACCCCCCCTGGAACCGTATAGGAAGTTTTCTCCTCGTACGGCTCGAGAAAAAATGATTTAATTCGAAGTTTTGCCTATGTATCTAATTCTAATAAATAATAAATTAAATGACAAATGGACCTATAAAATGAATATCAATTAGACTATGATTTCAGTCTTTTTCTTCTTGAAAAATGAAAAAGAAACAGTTCGTACTCATAACTCAAATCGGATAACTCTTAAATAGCTCAAAGGAAAATCTTTAGTCAATTTCATTTATTGAGTAGTCTTTACTCCCTTTCGTTTATCCCGATTAAACTATTTCAAATTCTATTTGGATTCTTTAGTCGGATCCAGTTATTGAGACTATCGAGAGAATTAACAATTACAAAGGGTGTTTCCTTGTTTTTAAACCCTTTATTCTTATTTTTAATCATTGGGTTTAGACATTACTTCGGTGCTTCTTAATCCTTTCAAAGTGGTAGCAACATACCCTTTTTGATTTCTTTCTATCATAGAATCCTATGGATGGTTGATTCTAGCATGATACACATTGAATCGAAAATTTTGGATCAATTTCAACAAGTTTTGCTTTTGAATTGGAAACTTGCTCAAATTGGATCCTTTCAATTTTCCATATATTTACGAAGTTGTTCCAGTTGATTGGCATTAACCCTAGATCCTTGCCCCTGAGAAATGAATTAATACTTTCTGTTCGAGCTCCATCATGGACTATTTACATTACAACCCGACAAAAAATGAAGGGTTCAAGTGTAACAGAACAAACAATGTCGAGCCAAGAGCACCTCATTCCTAGACAAATTTAAAATGATGGATGTAAAAATCCACAATGGGTCATATCCTTCAAGTCGCACGTTGCTTTCTACCACATCGTTTCAAACGAAGTTTTACCATAACATTCCTCTAATTTGGAACCGGTATACCGGTATGGAATTGATTCAATCATGGAATCATGAATAGTCATCGGTTCAGCTGTCCATAGACATCGTAATCTATACCTTTTCTTCTATATATGAATATATGAAACAAGATTTTTCTGAAAAAATCTTAGTAAGACAACATTTTGAACATATTTAACATACTAATTACTAATAGAATATATAGATAATAGAAAGAAAAAAGAAATCTATATATAGAAATATATAAATAAAATAATTAAATTAAAATAATATTAATTTATATTAATAATAATTATAGATATATATTAATATAAATAAAAATGAATAAGTTTTTGAATCTACATTTTCAAGTGACTTAATAGGATAAATTAAATGATTTTCTACTTTTTCAAAGATTCCAAATCATTAAAAATTTTTCTAAGTGAAATTCACTATTTAATTTAAATTAAACATCATTATTTAATTTGATTGGATTTGAAGAAAATTGGACAAAAAGCATCGCCTTTGATCTTTATAGGAAGATCAGTCTTTCTTTTTGAATTGACTCATCACTAATTTCAAATAAAAATTTGAAATAGATCAAAGAAAAAAAGAAAGAAATCCATTTTTTTTCATGAGAATGAGATGTAGAAAAAATAATGTAAGTTAAGATTTGAATTTTGATTTTTTTAATAAGATTACGAAAATCAAAATCGAAAAAAAAATAGGGAAGGTTTCTCATATCTATCAGATAGACTGAACAATTGTCACTGTTTGTTATAGATATAGTATAAATACCATACTATAGAACATGGAACTTGATCATTTGTTAATGAAATTCAAGCAGACACAGATGCTTAAATTTCTAATTAATATAGCCTATGCCTATCCACCCCCCACTTTTTTTTTATATTATGATATAGTTTATATGGGAATAATGCAGTATAAAAAGTGGATCCGCGCTGGGACGGAAGGATTCGAACCTCCGAATAGCGGGACCAAAACCCGTTGCCTTACCACTTGGCCACGCCCCATTTCGATTGCTAATCGACACTAAGAAACAATAATATTGTTATTGGTTGTTTGTCAACTACAGCCCAAATAAATATCTAAATATATATCTAGATAGAGAATCTATCTATAGAATATAGATCTTGTATATCTATAGAATAATAGAATAGACCGGTACTAGGATTTTGATACATATAGATACAGAATTCAACTTAATTTATTGATCATTACATAGAATTCAATTAAGATATTGTATGAAAGTATGATTTCTTCTATTCTCCTTTGAGAATTGGAGAATTTTTGGTTGGATGGATTCAAAGAAAAGAAGGATTTTTGTCTATCTTACCTTACTTTCTTTTTCCTTATATCAAAAAGGCAACCAAAATGCAATTATCTCCAAGAACAAAATGTCTGTTATGCTTAATATCGTTAGTTTGATCTGTATTTGTATTAATTCGCCCCTTTATTCGAGTAGTTTTTTCTTCGGCAAATTGCCTGAAGCCTATGCTTTTTTGAATCCAATCGTAGATGTTATGCCAGTCATACCTCTGTTTTTTTTTCTCTTAGCTTTTGTTTGGCAGGCTGCTGTAAGTTTTCGATAAGATCCTAAATAATAATATCCTAGAAAATGCATGATTTCCTCGAGAAAAAATTCTAACAATTGATAAAATAAAATCAGATAAGTTTTATAGTATAAATCCCTGATTCATACATTGAAATTCGTGGATAGTCGCCATAAATCAGGCTTACCCCCATTTCCTCGTTTTTGAGCCTTCCAGCCATCCAGTCAAAGACCCTAACCCTATTAGGGTCTCTCACAATATCTAAATTTGGATATAAACGCAATTTTTTAATGAAAAACAAATGCATTTGTGACAATACATTTCTAGAAAAAACCTCATTTCTTGGTATCAAAATAGGATATGTGGTAGAAAAATGGAAGATCTATTTTCTTTTTTTTTCTAAAAAATCATCTTGGAGATTGTGTAATGCTTACTCTGAAACTCTTCGTTTATACCGTAGTGATATTTTTTGTTTCTCTCTTTATCTTTGGATTCCTATCTAATGATCCGGGGCGTAATCCTGGACGTGAAGAATAAAATACAAAAGGTTTCCTTGGTTAATTTTCAAATTTTCTTAGGATTTTATCTATTCACACGTTTCACTAAGATTTTCAAAATTTGAAAAAAAAAAGAAATCAAAAATAATATAAATAAATTAAAGTTATATAAATAAATAAAGTCATCAACGGAAACGGAAAGAGAGGGATTCGAACCCTCGGTACGAATAACTCGTACAACGGATTAGCAATCCGACGCTTTAGTCCACTCAGCCATCTCTCCCGATTGAAAAAGAGAATTACTACATTACACATAATCTAAAGAGTTTTTTTTTATCTCTTTTCTTTCTCTATTCTATTATTTCTATATAGAGAGATCCACGAATCAGGAATTTCCTTTATCTAATATCTAAAAGATGGACTCGACCGCGCCAACAATCGAACTAAAAAAAATAACCAAGACCTCTTTGTGTTGATTTTGTTCGAAAGGCCCTTCTTATTCTCACGGCCCGGCCTGGTCAGTACCTAGCCGGGCTCTTTTTTTTTGTTCCAACAAATTAGAATTATAGATAAATAATGATTTATCTGATTTGAAAGCAAAAAGGACTTTTTATTATATATATTATAATTATATTCAATTGAATATAAAATATTCAAGCAACGACAATAAAGAAGAAATACTATTTACATTCTTTTCTTGTTATACTTATTCTATTTTACCCGAACTAAAAAAGAAACTATCAATTCTTCCACAATACATTTTTTCCGTTATGATTTTAGTGTTTTTTTGATCCGTATCTAACTTCTTCAGCAAAAGAGAAAACTTTATTTATTTAACTTTAATTTCAATTTTGAATTAAATTTCAATAAATATTGAAATTTAAATAAATAATTAAATGGAGCCTCTTTTCCAAATCTCATTAAATTTGAATCTACTCGTGAAAAAGTCCAGCACTCTACATTTTGACAATTCTTTGATAATCCTATCTTGATCATGCTCAATTATCTTGCTAGACAAAAGGTCCATTTGTATACAATAATCATATTGTAGCGGGTATAGTTTAGTGGTAAAAGTGCGATTCGTTCTATTAACCCCTAATAGTTAAAGGGTCTTTCGGTTTTATTCATATTCCGATCAAAAACTTTATTTCTTAAAAGGGTTTAATCCTTTACCTCTCAATAAGAAATTCGAGAAAAAAATACGGATTCTCGTGATTTGTATCCATGAATCACTTATAAATTAAATTGAAAAGTTGGATTATGAAATTGCGAAACATAATTTTTGAATTGGACCAAGACTTACAATTGAATAAGTATGAGTAAAAGATCCATGGCTAAAGATAAAAGATCGATTTCTAATCGTAACTAAATCCTCCATTTTTTCTTTCTAAAAAAAGAAATTGGAGCAAAATAGCTATTCAGCGATGACTTTGGTTTACTAGAGACATCGGCGTATTGTTTTAGCTCGGTGGAAAAAAATCCTTTTCCTTAGGATCCTCTGAAATAGAAATAGAGAACGAAGTAACTAGAAAGATTGTCAAAATCACCTTCTCCTAGAAGGATCATCTAGAAAGCAATTCATTTTTTTGTATTCAAATAAAAAGCTGACGTAGGTGTTATGGGTATAATTTTGTTCATTTTGTTCACATCTTAGATCTAAGAATTTACTCTCCTTCCATAAAGGAGCCGAATGAAACCAAAGTTTCATGTTCGGTTTTGAATTAGAGACGTTCAAAGCACTGAATCGACGTCGACTATAACCCCTAGCCTTCCAAGCTAACGATGCGGGTTCGATTCCCGCTACCCGCTTTTTCTTTTTTTCTAAATATTCTATTAGAATTCTATTCTAAAATATAGATAATATATTTTATTATGATTTGAGATTTCATTACGGTTAGTGAATCATTGAATATACAATTCCAAAAAAGATTTCACGTATAATCCGACTTTTTTGTTTTCAACTCAAGAAAAATCAAAATACGAAAAAATAAGAATAAACGGCGTCC